AAGATATATATAGAATAAAAAAAAAAAAAAAGAAACAAAGGGAAAGTTCTTATTCGAAGCGCCTCGTGATCGTCAACCAATTCTGTGCTTCAATATAATTACCAGGAGTAAGCGTTATAGCCTGTTTCCAATACTCAGCGGCTTGAGCGAACCAAGCCTCCGCCATTTCCGAATCTCCTTGTTGAATGGCCTGTTCTCCACGGTCGGAATAGGCGGGTCAATTCCTTCCCTGAGAACCGTACTTGAGAGTTTCCTACCTCATACGGCTCGACAACCAACTCTTTTGTTTTTTCGTGTACCAGTTTTTTAACTTTAACCTACTTTAACTTTATATCTAATTGAATGTCTAATTGAATGAGATTTCTTATAGATATTCGGTTTTTCTCGGATTAAACAAAAGAGAGTAATTACATGAGTTTCAAACTTTCATTTTGATTTAATTAATATATTAATTAATATAATAAGTTTTATCTTTTCTCCTACCTTCAGAAAAAAAGGCATGTCCACTGTTATTAGATATTAGAATTTTCTGAAAGGTAACTATCCCGCTTTCATATAAAAATTTATATAGAATCTTTGAAAAAGACTTTTTTTCATACTTCATAAAAAAGAAAAAGACTTACTGTCTTTAGGATCTGATGCTACACCGCTGCTCAATATCTTAGGGGATCTACTCTATTACATAAGTGGATTCCTAAGATTTATCTCATATTATGATATAAATAAACAGCTCTTGTTGTATCGGTCCAAAACCTTTCCAATTGATCTTTACGGTGCTTCCTCTATCAATTAAATCTTTTTTTATCCATAGAAAAAGAAAGTATTTAGGCATATCTAGTCTTCACTTCATATTTCGATCTATGAAGTTTATTTATTTGCTACAGCTGATAAAAAATCGTTTTGGACGATGCTTATGTAGAAAGCCCTTTTTTGTGTTTCTAGTATTTCATTGACTAGCTGTTCGTTCTTTTTTTCTATAGTGGAGATAGTCGCACGTAATGACAGATCACAGCCATATTATTAAAAGCTTGTGGTAAAAAGGGGTTTCGTTCTAATGCCCGAAAATAATATTCTAAAGCTTTGGTATGTTCCCCATTACTTGTGTGGATAAGGCCTATATTATAGAGTATATAACTTCGATCGTAGGGGTCAATTTCTAGTCGCATAGCTTCATAATAATTCTGTAATGCTTCCGCATAATTTCCTTCAGATTGAGCCGACATCCGTTACGGTCGTCATTCGCTTTAACGAATTCTCCGTTTCAGAACCGTATGTGAGATTTTCATCTCATACGGCTCCTCCTTTAGGTGCATAATGAAAATAATATATGGAAAAATGTGATGTCATTATGAACTAAGTGGGGCTAATGTTTTTACAAGAAATCCCTAGCCAACCTTCTTGCAAAAGATCTTTTCTTACTACCAAGTGGGTTCATGCTAGATAAAAATAAAAAAGGAAACTCTAAAAATTTCTTTGTTCTCAACGCCCCTAAATTTCCAGGAATTAGTCACTTCAACAGTCTTCAATGGTTATACGGGTATCCAAAGTACGAACGAGATGGATGTTTATTGTTCCAACCATTTTAATTAGTCCCAATCCCAAAGAAGAAGAAGAAAGAAAGGGAATCATTTTGAAGAAAGTTTTCGTGTTGTTGATTTCTCGGCGTAGTGCTTCTTCCCCTATGCCTCCTATTCGTATATTGTATTAGTGTAGTAGGATTGATCTGTAATACGGGAACCATAGGTAAAAACCTTTTGCTCAATACTAGAATTCACAATTGAAGCATCTAAGGCTGCATTAATCGTGGATACATGACAGAAGGGATTGTTTTTTTTATATTATAAACTTCACCTTCAAAAGCGTAGATTTTTTTCAATACTCGTTTTTCTTTCTATTCCAAACGGGCGAGAAATAAAAAAAAATAATGATAATCAAATCGCACCATCTCTGTAATAAGTAAATGCCTCTTTTTCTCCGGAAGTTGTCGGAATGACTTGTAATAAGATATCGGCTACAATTGTAAAGGTTTTATCAATAAAATTTCCATTTATACGCGATCTTGGCATAGGTAGTAATCCATTCTATAACTCTTTTTATTTCCTTTACCTTTTCTTTTGTGAGAAAATTTTCTCACAAACAAAGGAATTGTATAGTACGAACTAACATAAAAGCGGACTCATTAAAATAAAAAACCCTCTATCTACTTCCAATTTTTTCCGGTAAAAAAAGGTATCTATTAACCATAATCTAAAAAACGATGAATAACTCGCTATTCACCCAGGTACTCAGTCATAATCCTAATGTCGGAGAGATGGCCGAGTGGTTGAAGGCGTAACATTGGAACTGTTATGTAGACGTTTGTTTACCGAGGGTTCGAATCCCTCTCTTTCCGTACTTTCAACTAATTCACCAATCTTACGTGATTGATCCCAATGTATCAAATCAAATAAAAAAGAATAGATATAAAATCTACCTTGTTTTGATTTTGAAATAGATTCTCTATTCCTAATTTCTTTGATATGGAAAATGCTGGGAAGAGCAAACAAGGGATCCAAATCTCCCTACCAATCTATGATACATGAATAGGAAAAAGATTCCCCGACAAAATCCCTTACCTTGTGCCTTTTGATTTTTAATCAAAAAAGAGGGCAAAGGGGAGTTGTCCGAACTCTTGTTTTTAGTTATTTTTTTTACTTAAGTTAGGTTTATTAAGTCTGTCGAGAGTAATATTCTACGACAAGCAATTCATTTATTTTCAAACCGACGCATTTCCTATCTATTATTTGATTGACTAACCCTTCATATTGGAATGTGTGAAGAGTCAGATGGTTTGGCAATTCCTCAGGGGCAGATGAATCAAGAAGATTTTGAACCAAAGTTCTAGAGTTTTGTTCATCCTTCACTGTAATAATATCTCGGGGTTTGCAGCGATAACTTGGTATATCAACTATACGACCATTAACTAAAATATGTCCATGGTTAACTAATTGGCGTGCTTGAGGAATAGTCAAAGCCATACCCAATCGAAAAAGGATGTTATCCAAACGCATTTCAAGTAATTGTAGTAAAACTTGACCTGTTGACCCCTTGGCTTTTCCGGCGATACGAACATATTTAAGTAATTGGCGTTCTGTAAGACCATAATGAAAACGCAATTTTTGCTTTTCTTCTAAACGAATACGATATTGAGATTTTTTTCCAGAGCGTGATTGATTTCTAAGATCGCTTCCTGCCTTAGGCCTTTTACTAGTTAGTCCCGGTAAAGCCCCCAGACGGCGTATTTTTTTAAAACGAGGCCCTCGGTAACGTGACATAAAAACTCCTTTTTTTATTGAAATTGTACAAAACTAAACAAAATTAAAACTGAACTAAATGATAATGATAAATGATGTGAAATCCACTCCAATAAACATTGGAATACAAAGAGTAAGAAGATATATTCTCTCAATATACAGATTTTTTTTATTGTATATACAATATATATAAATCAAATAAATAAAAAACAAAAAATTGCTTTATTTTCTTGATTTATTTTGCAAAGATCTAACTCTTTTACCCAATATATATTCCTATATTGGAAGTTTATATGACATAATATAAATGGAGTGGTAATTCTTGGAAAAAGGTGAAAGAAGTCTTTTCAATCTTCTTTGATTTTGAAAGTACATTAAAAATAATGTAAAAAAACGAAAAAATATGGAAAAGCCGGCTATCGGAATCGAACCGATGACCATCGCATTACAAATGCGATGCTCTAACCTCTGAGCTAAGCAGGCTCAAATAAAATAGCGCATGCATACAAATTCACTAAACTACTAGATCGTATCCATTAACTATTCTATTCATATTTTTCCTTATCTATTTAGAATTAATCATATTCTATATATTCTAGAACAGAATATAGCTCAAATAAATAGTGACTATCATTAAATAAATAAAACATAACCTTAATTAATTAATAGAATATAGCAGTATATCGACTTTCTAATTTTGATTTCATTAGTTTCTAAATAAGAAAATCTTAATTAGATCAGAAATCCGTTTTTTAAGTTAAATGATATCTGATTTGAAATTCTTGTTTTTTTGTTCTAATCTCATGCTATTATTATTATTTTATACTTTTTTTTGTCTTTTTATTTTATTTCTAATATTATAGAATTATTAGAATTAATATTCGAATAGAATTTTTTAGAATTATTCTAATTTCAAATCTACGAAGTAGACTTATAATCTTTTTACCTTGCACATTGTATAATTCTAAGTTTCAATAATAATCATAACTTTCTTTTCATGAAAGTCAAAAAAAAAAAAGAATTGACCGTTCGACTATTTCTTAAAATTTAAGACAAAGATAAGAAAAGGAAGAACATATATATGTTATGTAATATATAACCATATTGAATTGCAAATATAAAAATGATAGAATCTTTGTTGATTAGACTAAATCAATATGGATGGGGCTCACAAAAATGAAAGAAGATATCAAAGAAATAAAATAAGTATCTATTTGTAATGAATTCCAAGGTTTCGGCATAAGAAAAAGTGGAAAGACATCATAATGAAATCCTAATCTCAAAGCAAAAAGGGGATATGGCGGAATTGGTAGACGCTACGGACTTAATTGGATTGAGCCTTGGTATGGAAACCTACTAAGTGATAACTTTCAAATTCAGAGAAACCCTGGAATTAACAATGGGCAATCCTGAGCCAAATCCTGGGGTTACGCGAACAAACCGGAGTTTAGAAAGCGAGAAAAAAGGGATAGGTGCAGAGACTCAATGGAAGCTGTTCTAACAAATGGAGTTCACTACCTTGTGTTGATAAAGGAATTCTTCGATCGAAACTTCAAATCAAAAAGGATGAACGAGAAAAACCTAGATTGTCTAAATATAGGTAACACAAAACGATCTCAAAAATGACGACCTGAATCTCGATTTCTATTTTTTTTTCTAAATAAAATAGAAATGTTGTGAATCAATTCGAAGTTTAAGAAAAAATCG